ATTATGGTAGAATATTCGTGTGATATTTTCTCAAATTTTGCGCGTGTGATACATGTTCCTTCGATTTCTCCAAGCAAAGCTCTTCGCATCGCAATGCCTATTGTGTCTGCTTGACCTTTCATAAGCGGAGACAGAATAAAGCGCCCATAAAAAAGACGCTTACTGTCTGCTGCTGATTCAACACACTTCCACTGGAGTGTCCGAGTAGATACTGTTATTTTCTCTCGAACCATAATAATATTATTTGATCAGATCATTGAATCATTTATTTCTCTTGTTTCTCTTGCTATTGAAATATCTTCCATTTTTTTTTCTATACACGTCTTTTTTTCGGGGGTCTACAGCCATTATGTGGCATAGGAGTTACATCCCGTACGAAAGTTAATAGTATACCACTTCTGCGAATAGCTCGTAATGCTGCGTCTCTTCCGAGACCGGGACCTTTAATCATGACTTCTGCTCGTTGCATACCTTGATCTACTACTGCACGAATAGCATTTGCCGCTGCGGTTTGAGCAGCAAATGGTGTCCCTCTTCTTGTACCTCGGAAGCCACAAGTACCGGCAGAGGACCAAGAAACCACTCGCCCCCGTACATCTGTAACAGTCACAATGGTATTATTGAAACTTGCTTGAATATGAATAACCCCCTTTGGTATTTTACGTGTACTCTTACGTGAACCAATACGTCCACGTGAACCCTTTTTCGGTATAGCTTTTGCCATATTTTATCATCTCATAAATTTGAGTCAGAGATATATGGATATATCCATTTCATGTCAAAACAGATCCCCTATTTGTATATCAGGTTTTTAATGAGCCTTATTATCCTTGTCTTTGTTTATGTCTTGGGTTCGAACAAATTACTATAATTCGTCCCCTACGACGTATTAGTCGACACTTTTCACAAATTTTACGAACGGAAGCTCTTATTTTCATATTTGCCACTCCTTACTTTAATTTTGAATCTACTTCTTGGAAGAAAATAAGTTTCTTGAAATTTTCCATTTTTAATGGTATTCCTACGAAATAAATAGGGAAACACCTAATCTTTCGAATCTTTGTTGCGGAGTCGATAAATTATACGGCCTCTGGTTGAATCATACCGACTTACTTCAATTTTGACTCTATCGCCTGGCAGTATCCGTATAAAACTACGTCGGATCTTTCCTGAAACATGACCTAGAATCATATCTTCATTATCTAAACGAACCCGGAACATACCGTTGGGAAGCGATTCAGTAATTAAACCTTCATGAATCCATTTTTGTTCTTTCATTCCAGGCAAAACCCCCTTGAAGTATTAACTAGTGGAGGAAGAACCCTATTAGACAACCCAGCACTTCTCTTTTCTTTTTCACAAATAAGAAGTTTCATATTCAATTCGGATATTAGAAAGATTACCATATATAACACAAAATTTCTCCGCCTATTCTTTCTAGTCGAGCCTCTCGGTCTGTCATTATACCCCGAGATGTAGAAAGAATTACAACACCCATCCCACCTAAAATTCTAGGAATTCTTTGATAGTTAGAATAGATTCGTAGACCCGGCCGACTGATCCGTTTTAAATTTAAAAGATTTCTATAAGTGCTTTTCCTATTCCTTTTATGTCGTAGGGTTAAAACCAAAAAATATTTGTTGTTTTCTCGATGTTTTCTCACGTTTTCGATAAAACCCTCTCTTAAAAGTATTTTCACAATACTTTCGCTGATATTAGTAGATGCTACTCGAACCACGCTTTTTCTATACATATCGGCATTTCGTATAGAGGTTATTATGTCAGCAATAGTATCACTACCCATGATTAATTAAAATTATTGGTGCCTCCAAATTTGGATATAATCAACATGTTTTTCTTTTTTTTTTTTTTTTACGTATTTGTTTATGAATATGAATTTTAAAAGGTATATACGTGAGACAAAATCTACTAAATGAATCTTAATCTATTTCTTTTAAATACCCTACTATAACCATATCGTGGTCTCATTTTATAATACCTCGGGAGCTAATGAAACTATTTTAGTAAAATTGAACTGTCTCAATTCTCGGGCAATCGCACCAAAAACTCGAGTTCCTTTTGGATTTCCTTCTTGATCAATCACAACTGCAGCATTGTCATCATATCGTATTATCATACCGTTGTCACGTTTAAGTTCTTTACAAGTACGTACAATTACAGCTCTGACCACTTCTGATCTTTGTAGAGGCATGTTTGGAACTGCGTCTTTGATCACAGCAACAATAACGTCACCAATACGAGCATATCGACGATTGCTAGCTCCTATGATTCGAATACACATCAATTCTCGAGCCCCGCTGTTATCTGCTACATTCAAATGGGTCTGAGGTTGAATCATATCATTTTTTTTTTTTTTTTATCTGTTTTTACAATACAAAGGTCAAAGAAAAAAAGAAATATTATTTGTCCAAAAAAAGAAACCTGCATCCGCTATTTTTAATTAGGGCCTATTTCTTTTTTAGCCCGAAATTATAAATTGAGCTCGTATAGGCATTTTGGACGCTGCTATTGAAATAGCCCTTCGGGCTATATTTTCTGTTACTCCACCCATTTCATAAAGAATTCGACCAGGCTTAACAACAGCTACCCAATATTCGGGAGAGCCTTTACCTGAACCCATACGTGTTTCTGCGGGTCTTACTGTAACTGGTTTATCTGGAAATATACGAACCCATATTTTTCCACCGCGACGTGCATTTCGTGTCATGGCTCGTCGACCTGCTTCTATTTGCCTAGATGTGATCCAAGCGGGTTCAAGTGCCTGAAGAGCGTATTTACCAAAACAAATAGTATTACCTCGATAAGATATTCCCTTCATTCTTCCTCTATGTTGTTTACGGAATCTGGTTCTTTTGGGGTTATAGTTGATGGTTTGTTTTGAATTCCATCTCTACTACAGAACTGGACGTGAGAGTTTCTTCTCATCCAGCTCCTCGCGAATAAAAATCAATTCCAATTAAGGATTTAGAATTCAATTCAGATATAATATAATTTGAATTAAGATAGACATGTATTTCATAAGTAATCTGCTGACTCATGGATTTCATTTAATCTAGATCAAATCTATTATTAATTTTTATATCTTATTTGTATAGTTATAGATAATAGATAACTAAATATATTAAATAACTTTTTTTCTTATATTTATCTATTTTAGATTTAGAATGTTAAAAGGAATCTTTCTTTTGTTTTACTCTTTATCGTATTGGATTGACCCTAAATTTAGCAATCCAAGAAAATAAAGTTTTCGCGGGCGAATATTTACTCTTTCAATTTCTATTTCAGTTCTATCATTAGTTCATAACTTTTACGAATAGATTAATTGGTTTCTGGTCGGTTCCGCCATCCCGATCAATGAATCGTTCGAATTCATTTTCACTAGAATCTTTTGAATTCACAGGTTCCATCGTTCCCATCCCTTCTTACTTAATGGTTAGGTCTGAATTCTACAATGGAGCTATTAGTTCTTGAGTCAATATTCTTAGTCTTTATTGGCTCGAAGCTCTTTATTTTTTGTTCGATGAGCAGATCCTTTTAATGATGAATCCTTATTGATGCTTTATTACACAGATTTTTTATGAGATGACTCATAGACCTTACATATTGGAATTTTATATCATCCATATTCTTTTTCTTTCTTTCTTTCATCCTTCCATTTATCCATACCCTTTCTTTTTTATTTCTATTGACAACTTAGAAGCAGATTTTTTAATGAAAAAGTATTTCAGTTGCTACAACAATATGAACAATATATCATATCTTGACTGGTTCTTTGGATCCAGATAATACGAAGGGATGAGTTGGTTATTACTTCTATAGTTATTTGTTTATACTATGGGGCTGGTTACTAACCCTCAAAAAACCAACGAGTCACACACTAAGCATAGCAATTTTATCAAAAGATTAATTTAATTTTTATTAAACCCTATAGAATTATAATTGTTTGTTCATTTTTTTATTGAAGAGAAAATAAAAATAAGAAAGAAATTTCTCTTTTTGTTCCATCGCCGGATAGAATGCAAAGGGAAATAAAGGTTTATTTTATTATTCCCCGTCTATAAATATCCAAATTTTGATGCCTAATACCCCATAGATAGTTCGAACTGTATAGGAACAATAATCAATTTTAGCTCGAATGGTTTGTAGTGGAACCCTACCCTCTCTGATCCATTCAACACGCGCAATTTCTTTTCCGTCGATACGTCCTGCAATTTGCACTTGAATTCCTTTTGTATCTGCTTGTTCAGTTAATTCTATAGCCTTTTTCATTGCTTTGCGAAAAGAAACTCTATTTTTTAATTGGCCGGCTATAAATTCTGCAAGAATATTAGGGTTTCCGTAAGGCTTTTCAATTCGTGTGATAGAAATGTTAAGTTTTCTATTTACAGAATTAAATTCTTTTTGTAAATTCATCTGTAATTCTTCGATTCCTCGGGGTCGACTTTCAATTAATATTTTTGGAAATCCCATATGGATTATGATTTGGATCAGATCGATTCTTTTTTGAATCTCTATACGCGCAATTCCCTCAACGCCAGAGGATGTTTTCATATTTTTTTGTACATAATTCTTGATATAATTTCTTATTTTTTGATCTTCTTGCAGACCCTCAGAATAATTTTTTGGTTGTGCGAACCAAAGGGAATGATGACCTTGGGTTGTACCAAGTCTGAAACCAATTGGATTTATTTTTTGTCCCATGTTCCCCCATTACTATTACTATACATATCATAATACGACATAGTTGTATCTTTTTTTTTCCATTTTGGTTTTTGTGACCACTTAATAGAGTCGGTATCTATATATCCACCTAAGGATATATCTTTCATTACAATAGTTATATGGCAGGTAGGTTTTTGTATGGCAAAACTACGCCCTCGAGCTCGAGGTTTTAATCTCTTCACGATAGTACCTTCATTTACTTCGGCTTTACTAATGACTAAATTTGCTTCATTGGAACCCATATTGAAACTAGCATT